AGTACCAAAATAAAAATGAATAATATAATTAAGAAAAGGCACTTATATCATAGGAATAAAAATAGCCCCTATATTGTTGTTGATTCAATTTATTTTTGTTTTCAAATCAGATAACTCATTTCATGTATGATTCATTGGGACAAAACAATAAATGGCCCAGAGCTGGTACTGACCAGGCCAGGCCGGGGAATAAAAGAAGCTTTCGTGCGAAATCGAAGAGGTATTCTTTACTTCATTTACTTTAATTTTTTCTATTGTGGGTATTCCCGTTATCTAAATGTAATTCAAAATTAATTGCTGAAAAACTGATAAAATTTGTATCTTTTGTATCTGTATCTATAGAATAAAGAAAAAAGAAAGAAAAATAAAGACTTTTTCTTTACTTCATGTGTAACATAGTAATTATCCTTTGTTTAATTGGGAGAGATGGCTGAGTGGACTAAAGCGTCGGATTGCTAATCCGTTGTACGAGTTGTTTGTACCGAGGGTTCGAATCCCTCTCTTTCCGTTTCTTCTGATGACTTGAGATTTTCTTTCGAATTCGAAAGAAAATCTCAAGCACTTTTGTATCATAGCATAGTTAAATATCTATAATAGATAAAATCATAAGAAAATTCATAAATAAAGCAATGAAAAATCTCTTATTTTTTTATTCCTCACGTCCAGGGTTACGTCCTGGATCATTAGATAGAAATCCAAAGATGAAGAGAGAAACAAAGAATATCACCACTGTGTAAACGAAGAGTTTGAGAGTAAGCATTACAAAATCTCCAAGATAAGATCATTTTTGGTAAAAAGGGAATAGATTATCCATTTTTATACCACATATTCCATTTTGACACCAAACCAAGAAATAAAGCGGTTTCTATAAAATAATAAAATAAAGGAATTTTCAGAAATTCATTTGAAATAAGACTAATACTCTTTCGTTATGAAAATTTTATTTTTCATGCGCACAAACAATTAGTTATTTATTGTGGGGACCATAATATAAGGGCCTTTGTTCACTGGAAGTAGAAGGTCAGAATGAGTAAATGAGGTGATCCAGATTCATCGCGCTTATTCAAGAATTTCCATATTTGAATTGAGGGTTCACAATGTAAGACTCATCGGATCTTATCAATTGATTCTTAGAATCTTTTTTTTTGTATTGAATAAATCATGAATGTTTGTAGGACAGTATTAAAGATCTCATCGAAAACTTACAGCAGCTTGCCAAACAAAGGCTAAGAGAAAAAAGAACAAAGGTATGACTGGCATAACATCTACGATTGGATTGAAAAAAGCGTAAGCCTCGGGCAATTTGGCAAAGAAAAAATGACTCGAATGAAGTATAGAATTAAGATAGATACAGATCAAACTAAAGATATTAAGCATAACAAATGTTTCATTCTTGGAGATAATTGTATTTTGATTGAGTTATCGATATAAGGTAAAAATGAAGAAAGTGAAAATTGATCAAAAAATCCTTCTTTTTCTTTGACTAACCCCATCAAAAATCCTTCAATTCTTAAACGAAAATAGAAGGAATCATACTTTCATACAATATCTTAATTGAATTATATGTAATGATCAATAAATTCAATTTCATTTTATAACTACACGTGTAAAATCTTAGAAACAATCTAACGGATTCCATAGATATTTGAGCGGGAATTGACGAACAACCAATACCTATATTAGTGTTTATTGGTGTTGAATAGAAATAAATCTAAATGGGGCGTGGCCAAGCGGTAAGGCAACGGGTTTTGGTCCCGCGACTCGGAGGTTCGAATCCTTCCGTCCCAGAGCCGTCAATTCTATCAGAATAAAGATTGTTTTGTTTTATTTCTATAAAAAATATATATATAGAATATATATATATATATTCTGTTTCGTTTAAGAGTGTAATGTTTATTTAATAGTTCCTTGTTTCTGATTTCTAATGATTCTTTTCTGAATCATATCTTTTACTTTCTTTCTCACAAACCGAATCGAGTACCGATGACATACAGAATCCATTTGTGATCTGGGTAGGATAGGAATATGGGTCAATGTATAATAAAAAAAATAGGATGGGCTGTTCAGTGTATGCACGCCTCGTCCAACTTTAGTTACTTAGAAAAACCTTACGTCCTATATATATCCATTTATTTGAATTATCAACGCTGCATTCTGAATCGAAATGTGAAAGCTTCCTATTCCTTATTTCTTTTTATTTTATATTATATATTCCTTATCTCTAAAGAAAATAAGGTACGGTACTAACTCGATGCTGAATTCTAAACAGGAGGGGGCTCCTGTCTTGGTACTAATTTAATTGCATCACTGGGATTAAGGATCCCAAAACAAGTTTTTGGAAAAATAAAAATAGGAACAAAACAAGTAAAAAAATATGCACCTGTTTGTCTTTTCACTTATACAAGATTGTCCAGACAGGTGTTTTTTTTGACCGAATTTTTAATTTTGCATCTTATTCTAATTAATAATTGTAAATCAATGTAACGATTGGACCAGGGGGGTGATTTATACATCCCATTCACTTTACTTTATTACATTACTTTATTACAATTACATTACTTTATGTTTATGGAATTTATGTAAAGATTCCTGAAGTAAAACAAACTCAAGTAGAAAGTAGAAAGTAGAAAGAATGCCCATAGTGACAACGAAATTTCTGTTTTAGTGAAAAAGATCCGTGATTCCTTAAATATCCGCGATTACCCCCATTGACAATTGTTCGGGATATCAGCTGGATACGAAAAGATCATATTATTCCTTATTCCAATTCTGATTTTTTAAATCAGATCGGGTGGAAGAATAACGACCTAAACTTTACATAAGCCTTTACTACCTATTCATATTCTCTATTCATCCCTACGAAAAATACATACAATACAATGTAATTCATTTTTTTATTTCTCTATCTAACTGGGTGAAATCCTTGATGATTCAATTGAAAAAGAAATATATTTCTTTTATGTTTATGATGATTTGTGTCTCTTTAATCTTTAATCAATGAGTTATTCGCTCAAAATTTTTAGCTACTTAGTATATGTGACAACTTGTTGGTTGATTGATTTCAAGATCCAATTTTCTTTTTACGTTTTACGAGAAAACTTTATTCAAATAATGAAATGATAAGATAATGATCTCGAAGTGGTAAATTTTTAAAATTAAAAAATTTTAACCATTCTCCTTGGTATTCGAATAAGTGCGAAATTGGGGAATCTATTCTTATCGAGTAACTTCCGGCCTTTGCAGGTCATTGGGCTATCTTATTCGATTAATAACAATAACATATATTCATTGTGTTCCGGTATTGGAAATCCAATTAAAGACCTTTCTTTAGTTTAGTTGTTAGATAAAGAAAATAATTGGATCTCTCATGCTTGATCGTCTTGTCTTGAACAATCTGTTCACGATGTGGATTGAAGAAAGAATTCATTTATTTGTGTTCTTTATAATATAAATTGGTTAATTCATAAAATATAATATGGGTTAATAAAATTTAATCCTTGTTGAGACTTCTCCAGATAAATATAAATACCCATACATACATATAGAAATATGTATTATTATAATATATAGATTATTATTATGTATCGATTGAGCCAATGATTATTCATGATTCCATATTGAATCAATTTCATACCGGTTCCAAACTAGAGGAATGTTATGGTAAAACTTCGTTTAAAACGATGTGGTAGAAAGCAACGTGCGGCTTGAAGGACATGATCGGTTGTGGATTCTTACATCCACCATTTTCTTTTATAATTTTATATAGGAATTATGAAGTGCTCTTGGCTCGACATAGTTTGTTCTGTTCTACTAGAACCCCACCCCATTTGGTTGGGTTGTGAGTTAAAGTAAATAGTACACGATGGAGCTCGAGCGTAAAGGCTTAATTCATTTCTCAGAGGTAAAAGATCTAGGGTTAATGTCAATCAATAAGTTGGAACAACTTCGTAAGCATATCTTCGATATAGAAATTAAAAAGATTCAATTCTAACAAAATAAAATATCCTTTTTTTATTTGAAACTTTTGTTGGAATTGGGAAAACTATTTCGACCAAAAGTGTATCACACGGAAATCAATCGTTCGTATGATTCTTCGATAGTCAATAAATCACAAAAGGTATGTTGCTGCCATTTTGAAACGATTAAGAATCACCGAAGTAATGTCTAAACCCAATGATTCAAAACAAAGATAAACGATCCTGGAACAAGAAAACGCCACTTTCAATTGTCTCAAAATTTTATTTGAGCAGAAATCAAAAAATGGATTCTAAATGAGACAAAAAGATTGGTTAGAGACAGCTCAATAAATGAAATGCCAAGGACTTGGGATTTTCCTTTGAACTCTTTGAGAATTGTCCAACTTGAGTTAAGTTATAAGTACTAATGGTTTTTTGTTCTTTTCGGGTTTTTCGGGAAGGAAGAATAAAAAAACGAATAAAATCTTAGTTTAAGAATGGATTTGATGATTTTATGGATCTATTTGCTACTATATATACTATAGATATAAATTAGAATCATTTTTCTCGAGCCGTACGAGGGGAAAGCCTCCTATACGTTTCTAAGGGGGGAATTTTTCATCTATATCTATCCCAATGAGCCATCTATCGAATCGTTGCGATTGATGTTCAATCCCGAAGAGAAGGAAGAGATCTTCGGAAAGTGGGTTTTTACGATCCGATAAAGAATCAAACTTATTCAAATGTTCCCGCTATTCTATATTTCCTTGAAAAAGGCGCTCAACCTACGGGAACTGTTCATGATATTTCAAAGAAGGCAGAGATATTTAAGGAACTTCGCATTAATTACACGAAATAAAAATAATAAATAGAAATAAAAAAACGAAAATATAATTTATATTATATATATATATATATAATATATAAAATAAATAACGACAAAACTTTTTTATATGCAATATGAAAGGAATAGAAAAAAGATCGAGTAAACATATGAAATAACAGAATCTATAAAATTGTGGGATTATCTCAATCAGGTGGTTT